AAATTTGATCTTCATTATCTAAAAGGACTCGGACCGTTGGGAAGTGATTCGGTAATTAAACCTTCATGAATCAATTTTTGATACCGGGGGAAGATCACCATATATAGCACAAAATTTCTCCTCCAATTTTTTCTAGTCTAGCTTCTCGATCTGTCATTATGCCTCGAGAAGTGGAAAGAATTACAATTCCCATTCCACCTAAAATCTTAGGAATTTTTTGATAGTTGGAATAGATTCGTAGACCGGGTCGACTGATACGTTTTAAAATAGTTCTATATATTCCTTTCCTAGTCCTTCTATGACGCAAGGTTGAAACCAAGAAATCTTTGTTACTTTCCTGATGTTTCCGAACGTTTTCAATAAAACCTTCTCGTAGGAGTATTTTAACAATGTTTTCGGTGATATTAGTGGATGCTATTCGAACCGTTCCATTTTTACTCATGTCAGCATTTCTTATACAAGTTATTATATCAGCAATAACGTCTCTGCCCATGACGAATTCTAATTATTGGTGCTTCTTAATTTTGATATAATCAGCATGTTTTTTTATTTTGAATTATTCAATTTCAATTATTAATTAGTAAAAGTATATGCGTGAAACACAATCTACTAATTTAATCCATTTCAGATATCCTACTATAACTATAGCATAGTTTCATCTACTAGTATTTATAATACTTCAGGAGCTAATGAAACTATTTTAGTAAAATTCAACTGTCTCAATTCCCGAGCAATCGCGCCAAAAACTCGAGTTCCCTTTGGATTTCCTTCTTGATCAATGACAACCGCAGCATTGTCATCATATCGTATTATCATACCGTTGTCACGTTTGAGTTCTTTACATGTACGTACAATTACAGCTCTAATTACTTCTGATCTTTCTAGAGGCATATTGGGCACTGCTTCTTTGATTACAGCAACAATAATGTCACCAATATGAGCATATCGATGATTACCAGATCCTATGATTCGAATACACATCAATTCTCGGGCTCCGCTGTTATCTGCTACATTCAAAAGGGTCTGAGGTTGAATCATATCATTTTTATTTGAATCTGTTATTTCGATGCAAAGAATGAGGAAAAAAGAAATAGTGTTTGTCTAGAAATAAATAAACCCGCAGTTGTTTTTTCATTCTCAATACCCCTTTTGTTTATCTTTAGTTCTATATCCCTATCCTGAAATAATAAATTGAGTTCGTATAGGCATTTTGCACGCAGCTATTGAGATAGCTGCTCTGGCTACAGTTTCTGATACTCCACTCATTTCATAAAGTATTCGGCTTGGTTTAACAACGGATACCCAATATTCGGGAGATCCTTTCCCTGACCCCATACGTGTTTCCGTAGGTCTTACTGTAACAGGTTTGTCTGGAAATATACGTACCCATATTTTTCCACCACGACGCGCATATCGTGTCATTGCTCTTCGCCCTGCTTCTATTTGTCTAGCTGTGATCCAAGCGGGTTCAAGTGCCTGAAGAGCGTATCTGCCGAAACAAATACGATTGCCCCGACAAGATATTCCCTTCATTCTTCCTCTATGGTGCTTACGAAATCTAGTTCTTTTAGGGTTATAGTTGATGGTTTTTTCTTAATCACACCTCTACTACAGAACCGGACATGAGAGTTTCCTCTCATCCAGCTCCTCGCGAATGAAAAGATTCGATACGGATACATATTTATTTAAAAATTAGTACACTAAATTAAATAATGGGATTTATTGATATTTCATTTATTACATAGGAAGCTCCATATATGGCTAAATGTGTATATTTATAGATAATGCTTATTTTTTATAATGAATCCCTATTTTTTTTTTACTCTTATCGAGTCAAGACAATATTGTAATACAACAAATAAATAAGGGTTTCGCGGGCGGATATTGACTCTTTCCTGCTTCATTCGTAGGATCAATCCATGACCTTTCAGAGTAAATCAATTTGTTCTTGGTTCGTTCCGCCATCCTGTCCGATGAATCATTAGGATTCATTTTTATTTTCTATTTTATTTAGATTTTAATAGTAGAATCTTATATAGTCACAGGTTTCGTCGTTCTTATAGCTTCTCCATTAATGGTTAGGCCTGAACTCTGCAACGGAGCTCCCAACAAAATTTGTTCCAGAGTCAATCTCCTCAGTTTCTATTAACCCAGGGCTCTTTATTATTTATATTATACTTTATTATTTGTATTATTATATATATTAATATATCAATATTAATGCTTTATCACACTGCCTTTTATGAGGTGATTCATAGACCATACATATACATATTGGAATCATCTATCATTGATATTTTTGTTCTCTCTTTCTATCACCTTTCCATTTATCCGCATCCCTTTATTTTTTTTTTCTTTAAAATCCATAATCAGATTTGTTTTTTATGAAAATTTCAGTTGTTACAACTATATGATTGATTCAGTCATTCAATCATATAGTGACTGTTTTGGGGGATCTCGACAATACGAAGCAATAAGTTGGTTATTAGTTTTCGTTTAT